TTATCTCCGGCTATTGGGGATCCCATTTCCATACCAACGCAAGATATGCTTATTGGCCTTTACGTATTAACGAGCGGAAATCGTCGAGGTATTTGTGCAAACAGGTATAATCCGTGTAATTACACAAATTCTCAAAATGAAAAAATTCGCGATAATAATTATAAGTATATGAAAAAAAAAGAACCTTTTTTTTGTAATTCCTATGATGCAATTGGAGCTTATCGACAGAAAAGAATTAATTTCGATAGTCCTTTTTGGCTCCGGTGGAGAATAGATCAATGCATTATGTCTTCAAGAGAAGTTCCTATCGAAGTTCACTATGAATCTTTGGGTACCTATTATGAGATTTATGGGCATTATTTAGTAATAAGAAGTATAAAAAAAGAAATTCGTTGTATATACATTCGAACCACTGTTGGTCATATTTCTTTTTACCGCGAAATCGAAGAAGCTATACAAGGTTTTTGTCGGGCCTATTCATACGGTATCTAATCATATAGATGGTTGGTGTTGGTATCTACGCTAGGTAAATTTCTGATACTGGTTTAAATTCAGGTCTTCTCCATTCAACTAGGATCTTTTCAATACGTGAATAAAGATAAAGAAAAGGAAGTTTTCCAATCATTAACTCAAATCCATTGTCGAACCGAATGCCACTAAGTGGAATATGGAGGTACTTATGGCAGAACGGGCCAATCTAGTCTTTCACAATAACGTGATAGGTGGAACTGCCATTAAACGACTTATTAGCAGATTAATAGATCATTTCGGAATGGCATATACATCACACATCCTGGATCAAGTAAAGACTCTAGGGTTCCGTCAAGCTACTGCTACATCTATTTCATTAGGAATTGATGATCTTTTAACAATACCTTCTAAAGGATGGCTAGTCCAAGATGCTGAACAACAAAGTTTGATTTTGGAAAAACATAACCATTATGGGAATGTCCATGCGGTAGAAAAATTACGCCAATCCATTGAAATATGGTATGCTACAAGCGAATATTTGCGACAAGAAATGAATCCTAATTTTAGGATGACTGACCCTTTGAATCCAGTCCATATAATGTCTTTTTCAGGAGCTAGAGGGAATGCATCTCAAGTGCACCAATTAGTAGGAATGAGGGGATTAATGTCAGATCCACAAGGACAAATGATTGAGTTACCCATTCAAAGCAATTTACGCGAAGGACTGTCTTTAACAGAATATATCATTTCTTGCTACGGAGCCCGCAAAGGGGTTGTCGATACTGCTGTACGAACATCAGATGCTGGATATCTTACACGTAGACTTGTTGAAGTGGTTCAACACATTGTTGTACGTCGAACAGATTGTGGTACCATTCGAGGGATTTCTGTGAATACCCGAAATGGAATGATGCCAGAAAGAATTTTGATACAAACATTAATTGGTCGTGTATTAGCAGACGATATATATATAGGTTCACGATGCATTGTCGTTCGAAATCAAGATATTGGAATTGGACTTATCAATCGATTCATAACTTTTCAAACACAACCAATATTTATTCGAACCCCCTTTACCTGTAGGAATACGTCTTGGATCTGCCGATTGTGTTATGGCCGGAGTCCTATTCATGGGGACCTGGTAGAATTGGGAGAAGCTGTCGGTATTATAGCTGGTCAATCTATTGGAGAACCGGGCACTCAACTAACATTAAGAACTTTTCATACTGGTGGAGTATTCACAGGGGGTACTGCAGAATATGTGCGAGCCCCCTCGAATGGAAAAATAAAATTTAATGAGGATTTAGTTAACCCTACACGTACACGTCATGGATATCCTGCTTTTTTATGTAATATAGACTTGTATGTAACTATTGAAAGTGACGATATTATACATAACGTGATTATTCCACCAAAAAGTTTTCTATTAGTTCAAAATGATCAATATGTAAAATCAGAGCAAGTGATAGCCGAGATCCGCGCGGGAACATCTACTTTTAATTTGAAAGAAAAGGTTCGAAAACATATTTATTCTGACTCAGAAGGGGAAATGCATTGGAGTACCGATGTATACCATGCATCCGAATTTATGTATAGTAATGTACATATCTTACCAAAAACAAGTCATTTATGGGTATTATCAGGAAAGTCGTGCAGGTCTGATGCAATCCATTTTTTACTTCGCAAGGATCAAGATCAAATTCACATTCATTCTCTTTCTACCACAAAAACAAATATTTCTAACCTTTCGGTAAGTAATGATCAAGTAAAAAATAAATTATTGAATTTCAATACTTTTGGTACAAAAGAAAGGAAGATTACCGATTATTCCATATTTAATCAAATCCTATGTATGGATCATTGTCATTTGATGTATCCTGCTATTTTTCACGATACTTTTTCTTTTTTGGCAAAAAGGCGAAGAAATAGATTTCTTATTCCATTCCAATCGATTCAAGAACGAAAGAACGAACTAACGCCACCTTCTGGTGTCTCGATTGAAATACCTATCAATGGTATTTTTCATAGAAATAGTATTTTTGCTTCTTTCGATGATCCTCAATACAGAAGACAGAGTTCAGGAATTACTAAATATAGAACTATCGGAATTCAGTCCATTTTTCAAAAAGAAGATTTAATTGAGTATCGAGGAATCAAAGAATTAAAGCCAAAATATCAAATCAAAGTAGATCGATTTTTTTTTATTCCCGAAGAAGTGCATATTTTACCCGAATCTTCTTCTATAATGGTACGAAATAATAGTCTCGTTGGAATAGGAACACCAATCACTTTAAATATAAGAAGTCGAGTAGGAGGCTTGGTCCGATTGGAAAAGAAAAAAAAAAAAATGGAATTAAAAATATTTTCTGGAAATATCCATTTTCCCGGAGAGATGGATAAGATATCCCGACCCAGTGCCATCTTGATACCACCCCGAACGGTAAAAAAAAAAAAATGGAAGGAATCAAAAAAACTGAACAATTGGACCTATGTCCAATGGATCACAACTACCAAGAAAAAGTATTTTGTTTTGGTTCGACCTGTAATTCTATATGAAATACCAGACAGTATCAATTTTGTAAAACTTTTTCCCCAAGATCTGTTCCAGGAAAAGGATAATCTGGAACTTAAAGTTATCAATTATATTCTTTATGGAAATGGAAAATCCATTCGGGGAATTTCCGACACAAGGATTCAATTAGTTCGGACTTGTTTAGTCTTGAATTGGGCTCAAGACAAAAGAAGTTCTTCTATTGACGAGGCCCTCGCTTCCTTTGTTGAAGTAAGTACAAATGGTTTAATTGAGTATTTCCTAAGAATTGACTTAGTGAAATCTCATACTTCATATATCCGAAAAAGGAATGACCCATCTGGTTTAGGATTGATCTCGGATCGGATCAATAGAAATCCCTTTTTATCTATTCATTCCAAGACAAAAATTCAACAATCATTTAGCCAAAATCACGGAACTATTCGTATGTTGTTGAATAGAAATAAGGGCCGATCTTTGATAATTTTGTCCTCATCTAATTGTTTTCAAATGAGACCTTTCAACAACGTAAAAGATCCTAATGGGATAAAAAAAGATCCTATAATTCCAATTAAGAATTCGTTAGGCCCTTTAGGGATAGCCCTTCAAATTGCAAATTTTTATTCATTTTCTCGTTTAATAACTCATAATCAGATCTCCATAACTAAAAATTTGCAACTTGACAAATTAAAGGAAACCTTTCAAGTAATTAAATATTATTTAATGGACGAAAACGAGAAAATTTTTAAACCCGATCTATACAGTAACATCGTTTTAAATCCATTCCATTTGAATTGGTATTTTCTCCATCATAATTTTTGTGAAAAAACTCTTACAATAATTAGTCTTGGACAATTTCTTTGTGAAAATATATGTATAGCTCAAACGAAAAATGGACCACATTTAAAACTAAAATCGGGTCAAGTTCTAACTGTTCAAAAGGATTCTGTAATAATAAGATCGGCTAACCCTTATTTGGCGACTCCAGGAGCAACCATTCATGGCCATTATGGAGAAATCCTTTATGAAGGAGATATATTAGTTACATTTATATATGAAAAATCGAGATCCGGTGATATAACACAAGGTCTTCCAAAAGTGGAACAGATATTAGAAATACGTTCGACTGATTCAATATCGATGAATCTAGAAAAAAGAATTGATGCTTGGAACGAGTGTATAACAAGAATTCTCGGCATTCCCTGGGGATTCTTGATTGGTGCTGAGCTAACTATAGCGCAAAGTCGTATTTCTTTGGTTAATAAAATCCAAAAGGTTTATCGATCCCAGGGAGTACACATCCATAATCGACATATAGAAATTATTGTGCGTCAAATAACATCCAAAGTCTTGGTTTCAGAAGATGGAATGTCTAATGTATTTTTACCTGGCGAACTAATTGGATTATTGCGAGCCGAACGAACGGGGCGTGCCTTGGAAGAAGCAATTTGTTACCGAGCTTTATTATTGGGAATAACAAAAACATCTCTGAATACTCAAAGTTTCATATCCGAAGCGAGTTTTCAAGAAACTGCTAGAGTTTTAGCAAAAGCCGCTCTTCGGGGTCGTATCGATTGGTTGAAAGGTCTTAAAGAGAATGTTGTTTTAGGGGGAATGATCCCCGCTGGTACCGGGTTCAAAAGAATAACGCACCGTTCGCGGTCAGGGCAACAGAACAAGATTACCTTGGAAAAAAAAAAGAATTTATTCGAAGTAGAAATTAGAAATCTTTTGTTCCATCACAGAAAATTATTTGATTTTTTTCATGTCAAAGAATTTATGTGATACATTCGAAATCTAGGATTTAATGCTTCCTATAAAGCAGATTAGATTCATCCCTTTAAATGCAGTCATTTGATTTCGTAATAAAGTAAGTATAATAAATAGAAAAAAATGCATGGCTTAATTATGTATTAACAGCCAATCTTCAATAAAAGAGAAGGTTCCATCGGAACAATTAATTATTTCTATTTCAGAATAACAGGTCTCTTTTTTTTTATCAATTAAAAAAAAAGTGTGGGGATAAATGACAAAAAGATATTGGAACATAACTTTTGAAGAGATGATGGAAGCAGGAGTTCATTTTGGCCATGCTACCAGGAAATGGAATCCTCGAATGGCACCTTATATATCCACAAAGCGTAAGGGTATTCATATTATAAATCTTACTCAAACTGCTCGTTTTTTATCAGAAGCTTGTGATTTGGTTTTTGATGCAGCAAGCAGAGGAAAACAATTCTTAATTGTTGGTACAAAAAAAAAAGCAGCCGATTCAGTAAAACGGGCTGCAATAAGAGCTCGATGTCATTATGTTAATAAAAAATGGCTCGGCGGTATGTTAACGAATTGGTATACTACAGAAACAAGACTTCGTAAGTTCAGGGACTTGAGAACGGAACAAAAGACGGGTAAACTAAACTCTCTGCCAAAAAAAGATGCCGCTACGTTGAAGAGACAATTATCTCATTTGGAAACATATCTGGGTGGCATAAAATATATGACGGGGTTACCCGATCTTGTAATAATCGTTGATCAGCAAGAAGAATATACGGCTCTTAGAGAATGTATCACTTTGGGAATTCCAACAATTTGTTTAATCGATACAAATTGTGACCCCGATCTCGCAGATATTTCGATTCCAGCTAATGATGATGCTATAGCTTCAATCCGATTAATTCTTAACAAATTAGTATTTGCAATTTGTGAGGGTCGTTCTAGCTATATACAAAATTTTTGATTAAAAATTAATAATAAGATAAATAAATTTTTAGACTTGGTGTGGTGGGGGGATTCATAGATTTATAGAACCGATTATTTTATTATTATTTATTTTATTAATTCTAAAATTGTGCAAAAAGAACAAACCGAAAGATTATGTGATGAGTAGGTATTCAAAATACAAAATGAAAGTAAAAAAGGAAATGGTTGAATCAAAATAATTCCCTTTCAAGTTATATTTTTTTATTTTAGAGGGCAAATATGAACGTTCTATTATGTTCCATCAACACATTAAACAGATTATATGATATATCTGCTGTGGAAGTAGGTCAACATCTGTATTGGCAAATAGGGGATTTTGAAGTGCATGCTCAAGTACTTATTACTTCTTGGGTTGTAATTGCTATCTTATTAGTTTCAACCATTCTAGTTGTTCGAAATCCGCAAACTATTCCCACTTCCGGTCAGAATTTCTTTGAATATGTCCTTGAATTCATTCGAGACGTGAGCAAAACTCAGATTGGAGAAGAATATGGTCCGTGGGTTCCATTTATTGGAACTCTGTTTCTATTTATTTTTGTTTCCAATTGGTCAGGGGCTCTTTTACCTTGGAAAATTATAAAGTTACCTCATGGAGAGTTAGCTGCACCCACTAATGATATAAATACTACTGTTGCATTAGCTTTACTTACGTCAGTAGCATATTTCTATGCGGGTATTTCAAAAAAAGGATTGGCTTATTTTGGTAAATACATCCAACCAACTCCAATCCTTTTACCGATTAACATCTTAGAAGATTTCACAAAACCCTTATCGCTTAGTTTTCGACTTTTCGGAAATATATTAGCTGATGAATTAGTAGTTGTTGTTCTTGTTTCGTTAGTACCTTTAGTAGTTCCTATACCTGTTATGTTCCTTGGATTATTTACAAGTGGTATTCAAGCTCTTATTTTTGCTACTTTAGCTGCGGCTTATATAGGTGAATCCATCGAAGGGCATCATTGATGAGTTATCGAAATAAGTATTTTTTGAGGTTAGCCCTCCACAAAGTAGGTGCGGCTCATGATAATCTACTTTCAAAAAAAAAAAAATCAAAAGGATTCTCCACCCCCCAAAAAAGAAAGATGCAATTGCAATAAGGATAAGGTATAAATAAAATACCTATACGATTTAGTGTAATGTATGTACTATAATAATAAAATAAAAGGTAGGGGAGTCAAACTTGATTTATATATAATATAATCTAATCGATATAAGACAACTCTTTACTTTTGTGTAGGTTTCAAAGAATAATTCTCAAATCCGATTGAATATAAGACACAACTAATTGGTTTACGGTATGGAAGAAACACATGTATATGTCATATTAGATCTTCACTAGTTATATATGACTATATATCTAAATTTGTCCTGCTATTTTAGACGGAGATTCAAAAAACAAAGCCCTTCCGTTTCATCTGTTGTAATTTGGAATAGAATATGAAATGACTAAAAAAATGAAATTAAAGAAAGAAGAATTTTAAATAAAGGTTCGAAAATTGAAGAATTTAATTTAAGATAAGAACATAAATTGTATGTATTCACAAAAAACTACATGGGTAGAAAAGAAAAAATAAATATCGAAGTAATTTGCATAGTGCAATAAATATTATTATTTCAGTTTGAAATTTCAATTACACTTTGACTAGATAAAGATAAATATGAAGAATGAAATAATAAAGTCATAATTTCTTGGTTGATTATATTATTAACTATTTCTTTTCTTTTTTTTATTTGGAATA